ACAAAAGACTTTATAAAGCAAATACAAAATCTAAACATACAATATTCTGATCAAATAGTAATTGTCGTTCCAACAATAAATGAAAATTTAAAACGTGGGACCAGTAATTTACCTAATGTTAAATTAATGCTAGCAAATAATTTAAATATAAAAAAAATTTTAGCAGCCAAATATATTGTTATTCTTAAAGATAGTTTAAAAATAATTGAGGAAATGTATAATGTCTAAATTAAATTCTAATATTTCCACAACTATTAATTTGATTCGATCTCCAATAATGACTGCTAAGGCAATTCGACTTTTAACTAATAATCAATATACGTTTCTAGTACATCCAAAAGTAACGAAAGCCGATGCAAAAAATACAATTGAATTTTTATTTAATGTCAAAATAAAAAAAATCACGAGTTGTAATTCTCCAAAGAAAAAGAAACGGGTGGGAAGAATTATTGGAACACGTCCAAATTATAAGAAAGTATATGTTCGATTAGTGGAAGGAAGTACAATAAATATGTTTTCCAATATTTAACTTAAAAATAGATAAATAGGATCAGAATTTTTATGGCTATTCGTATTTGTAAAGTTTACACACCAGGAACAAGAAATACAATATTATCAAGTTTTAATGACATTACAAAAAATTATCCTGAAAAAAGATTAACTACAAAAAATCATCGAAAGAAAGGTAGAAATAATCAAGGAATTATTACGACAAGACATCGTGGTGGCGGACATAAAAGAAAATATAGAACAATTGATTTTAAACGTAATAAATATAATATACCAGGAAAAGTTGCAGCCATTGAATATGATCCAAACCGTAGTTCATTAATTGCTTTGATCTATTATAGTGATGGAGAAAAACGTTATATAATTTGTCCAGATTCTTTAAAAAGAGGAGATATTATTCTATCAGGAACTAATGTTCCTATCAGTATTGGCAATGCATTACCTTTAGAAAATATTCCTCTCGGTACATATATTCATAATATTGAAATTTCATATCAAAAAGGTGGTCAAATAGTTCGGGCCGCAGGTACCTACGCAAGGATTTTAGCGAAAGAAGGAAATTATGTGACAGTAAAATTGCCTTCAAAAGAAATACGAGTAATTAATAAAACCAATTATGCAACTATTGGAGTTGTTAGTAATAAAGATTTTTATAGTATTAGATTAGGAAAAGCTGGACGTAAACGTTGGTTAGGTTTTCGACCTACAGTACGTGGTTCAGTTATGAATCCATGTGACCATCCACATGGAGGGGGTGAAGGTCGTGCCCCTATTGGACGAACAAAACCTTATACACCTTGGGGAAAAATAACGTTAGGTAAAAAAACACGTAAAAAGTACAAATATAGTGATGGCTATATTGTTCGCTCTAGAGCTTAAAGAGAATATCTTAAAATTTTTTGAGTTATATTAATATTAATTTTACTAACAATTATGGGAAGATCACTAAAAAAAGGACCTTTTGTCGCATATCATTTACTTCAAAAAATTGAGGAAATGAATACAACAGGAAGAAAAGAAACTATTAAAACTTGGTCAAGATCCTCTACAATTATTCCAGATATGATTGGTCACACTATTGCTGTTTATAATGGAAAGCGCCACATTCCTCTTTTTGTTTCAGACCAAATAATCGGACATAAATTAGGGGAATTTATTCCAACCCGAAATTTTAAATCGCATGTTAAAAGTGATAGAAAAACTAAAAGATAAAAAACAAGATAATAGGTAAAATGAAAACAAAAACAGCAAAAGCAATTTCCAAATATGTTAGAATTTCACCAACTAAAGTAAGGGGTATATTAGATCAAATTAGAGGTCGTTCATATATGGAAGCATTAATGATGTTAGAGTTTCTTCCCTATAAAGCTTGTAAACCGATTTGCCAAGTTTTAAATTCAGCAGCATCAAATGCCCAAAATAATCTAGGAGTAACTAAACAAAGTTTAATTATTAAGACAACCTTTGCAGATCAAGGTCCTACTTTAAAAAGATTTCGACCTCGTGCTCAAGGACGAGGATATCAAATAAAGAAACCAACATGCCATATAACAATAATTGTTGAAGGTATTGTTTAAAAATTATTATAAAATTATAGAAAAATAGGATTATATTGTGGGACATAAAACACATCCATTGGGTTTTAGATTAGGTATAATAGAAAGTGACAAATCCGTTTGGTATTCTAAGTCAATTTCTTATGCTGATTTTATAAAACAAGATTATAAAATTCGTCAAACTGCGATTCAATTTTTTAAAAGTAAAAATATTAGTCAGCCTGCAATTTCAAAAATTTTGATTAAGCGAAATCATAAAGAAGAAAGAGTTTTCGTCGACATTCATACGGCATTACCTGCAGAAATTGTCGGTGAATTTGGTTCTAATTTATATGGATTAGATAATTGCCTTACTTCTTTATTGAGAACAGAAAAAGTACTTCTTAATGTGATAGAAGTTAAAGATCCTTATTTAGAAGCTACTTTATTAGCTGATATTTTAGTTCAACAATTAGAAGAACGTGTTCCTTTTCGAAGAGCAATAAAATCAATTATTGAACGTGCTCAACAAGGAAATCCATTAGGAGTCAAAGTGCAGATTGGAGGACGTTTAAATGGTGCAGAAATTGCACGTGTAGAATGGTTGCAAAAAGGTCGAGTACCTTTACAAACATTACGAGCTAATATAGATTATTCCAATAAAACGGCCAGAACAACATATGGTATATTAGGAGTAAAAATCTGGCTCTTTAAAGATGAAATTTTAACAAAATAAAAAATTTTTACTAACAACTTTATAAAATTAATAATATGCTTAGTCCAAAACGAACAAAATATCGAAAATATCATCGTGGCAGGCTTAGAGGAAAAGCTTGTAGAGGAAATACTGTAAATTTCGGAAATTATGCCCTTCAGGCTTTAGAACCCACCTGGTTAACTTCACGTCAAATTGAGGCTACACGAAGAACAATTACACGTTATACACGTCGAGGTGGTAAATTATGGATAACAATATTTCCAGATAAATCGATAACAGCCCGAGCTCTCGAATCCCGAATGGGTTCAGGTAAAGGGGCTGTGGATTATTGGGTGGCAGTAGTTAAACCTGGTACAATTCTGTTCGAATTAAGTGGTGTTTCTGAAAGATTAGCAAAAGATGCAATAAAGACAGCGTCTTATAAATTACCAATTAAAACCAAGTTCATTATTAAAAATAACTAAATAAATTATGAGTCTACCAAGAGTAAAAGAAATTTTAATTTTAACAAATGAAGAATTAGATAAAGAAATACTGAATATAAAAAAAAAATTATTTGAATTACGATTAAAACGTGGAACGGGTCAATCTTTTAAATCTCATTTATTTAAACATAATAGACATAGGTTATCACAAATATTAATGATAAAGCAAAGAAGATTATTAAAAAATAATTTGGAGTAGTTTAAAATGGCAACACAAGAAAAAATCGGTATTATAATTAGTAATAAAATGTCTAAAAGTGTTATTGTTGCTGTAGAATATCGTTATCGACATCCGATTTATTCCAAAATTGTTCTTCGGACAAGAAGATATATGGCCCATGATGAACATAATGATTGTAATATTGGTGATCAAGTAATTTTACAAGAAAGTAGACCTTTAAGTAAAAGAAAACGGTGGATTGTCAAAGAAATTTTAAATAATTCAATATTATCTAATTAAGTTTGAGGAAGGAAAAAATGATACAAACACAAACATGTTTAACGATTGCAGATAATACAGGGGCAAAAAAACTTATGTGTATTCGTGTATTGGGAGGTAACCGGAAATATGCACAAGTTGGTGATATTATTATTGGAGTTGTAAAAGAAGCACTACCGAATATGATAATTAAGCGTTCTGATATAGTAAGGGCTGTAATTGTTCGAACAAAAAAAGCCGTTTCCCGAAAAGATGGTACGAATATTCGTTTTGATGATAATGCCGCAGTTGTGATAAATAATGATAAGAATCCAAGAGGAACAAGGATCTTTGGTCCAATAGCTCGTGAAATTCGTGACAAAGAGTTTACTAAAATTGTTTCATTAGCTCCAGAGGTAATTTGAATGGAAAAAAAAAGACGGCTAAAAAAAGGTGACGAAGTAAAAATAATTTCAGGTGCTTATAAAGGAGAATTTGGAATTATCAAAAAAGTCTTAACTAAAAGCAACAAAATTATTGTTAATAGTATTAATATTAAGGTTAAACATATTAAACCAAGTAGAATCTCTCAAACTGGTAATATTAAACGTTTTGAATTTCCCATTCACATTTCTAATGTTAGTTTAAGAAAGGGAGTAGAAAATTCCTAATAAGACAAATCAAACTCATCTAGATAGAGTATCTAAACAGTTTAGATAATAAGAAGGTAGACGACAAACTAAATAATCTATACGCTTATGAAGATTTAAAAAAGTTCTCAAATCAATGTTTTGTGACAAGTCTCGAGATCAATTTAATTATAATAAATAGTTACCATTTTCATAATTAATACAAAAAAACGTTAATGAGAAGAAAAAATTGAATTCAATTAGCTTGAATTTTAATGGAAAGAAATCATAGAACCTATTAAGGAGTTGAAGCAATCGCATAAAGAGACTGTAAAAATTTTTCCCTAATTAGAGATGGTACTGTGTAAAACTGACCCAGAGAAACATTATAAATTTCATCATGATACTTATTTCTTATAAGAAGATATTGCTAAATTTGATAAGGATACTGAAGGAGATAATATATAAAACATGACAACAGATGAGTTACAACCTTTTTATCAAGATAAAGTTTTAAAAGAGTTATATCGAGATAAAATTTTAAAAAATTTGCAAAAAACGTTTCAATATAAAAACATTCATCAAGTTCCCAAATTAGTAAAAATTCAAATTAATCGTGGGCTAGGGATTGAAGGACAAAATAATTCCATACTACAAAAGTCTGTGAATGAAATTCGTATAGTTAGTGGACAGCAACCAATTATAACTAAAGCTAAAAAATCTATAGCAGGGTTTAAGATTCGTGAAGAAATGAATTTGGGTGTTACCGTTACACTACGTAAGTTAAAAATGTATGACTTTTTAGAAAAATTAATCCATCTGGTATTGCCTCGAGTTCGGGATTTTCGAGGTTTAAGTACCAAAGGATTTGATAAATTTGGAAATTATAATTTTGGATTACAAGAACAACTTGTATTTCCTGAAATTAATTATGATGATGTTGATAAAACAAGGGGATTTAATATTAGTATTGTTACAACTGCAAAAACAAAAGATGAAGGAATCAGTCTTCTAAAAGAATTTGGTTTTCCATTAGTTGATTAAAAAGGAGATTTTCAATGACAACAGATAATATAGCGGATATGTTAACTCGCATTCGAAATGCAAATCTTGTGAGACATCAGATTGTTCAAGTTCTTAAAACGAAAATGACGCTTTCTGTCTCAAAAATTTTGAAAGAAGAAGGTTATATTACGGATTTTGAAGAATTTGAAGATAAGAACAAAAATTATTTGTTATTATGTCTCAAATATCATGGACAAAATCGTCAACCCATTATTTCTGCTATTAAAAGAATAAGTAAACCTGGACTACGAATTTATGTTGATAAAAAAAATTTACCCAATGTTTTAAGTAATTTGGGTATAGCGATAATATCAACATCTAAAGGTGTTATGACTAATCACAAAGCTCGAGAGTTAGGTGTTGGTGGTGAAGTTATTTGTTATATTTGGTAAAAAAGGGTCTATATTATTATTATGTCTAGAATAGGTAAACTTCCAATAAAAGTACCCTTAAATGTAGAGGTTACAATACAACATCAAATGATTGATGTTTCAGGTCCCCACGGTAAACTTTCCCGAAAAATTTCCGATTTAATTTTGATTTCCTATACTGACAATACACTTTCTTTAGAAAAAAAAATTGATTCTCGAATCTCTAGGCAATTACATGGTTTATCTAGAACATTAATCAATAATATGATTATTGGTGTTTCCGAAAGATTTGAGCGTTGTTTAGAACTCAAAGGTGTGGGTTATCGTGGTCAAATAAAAGGTAAAGAATTAATTTTAAACTTAGGCTATAGTCATCCAATCATAATGGTCATCCCTGAAGGAATAGAAGTAAGAGTAGAAAATAATACCACTGTAATTCTTCTTGGTTTTGATAAAGAACTTGTGGGTCAATTTGCTGCCACAATACGTAACAAACGTCCACCCGAACCTTATAAAGGAAAGGGTATTTTATATAAAGGTGAAATTATTAAACGTAAAGTAGGAAAATCTGGAAAGTAATTTATTATGGGAAAGAGACAAAAAACTAAAATAAAAGGTACGAGCTTAAAGCCGAGGTTATCAGTATTTCGTTCAAATAAACATATTTATGCTCAAGTTATTGACGATTCATGTTCTAAAACAATAATTGCTTGTTCAACGGTTGAAAAGGAAATACAATCTCAACTTTCATCAACTTCAACTCAACTTGCTTCTAAATTAGTAGGAGAAATTTTAGGTAAGCGCTTATTAGAAATCCAGATTAGTCAAATTGTATTTGATCGAGGAAAAAAACCTTACCATGGCCGTATAAAGGCACTTGCAGAGGGTATTCGATTAACAGGCTCTAATATTATAAATTTTTAATATATATAAATTAATAAAATAATCTAACTTGAATAAATTTATGGAACAACAGGTAGTTAAAGTAGATCGTGTATCTAAAGTTGTAAAGGGGGGTAAAAAAATAAGTTTTCGCGCAACCGTTATTGTGGGAAATAAAATTAATAGCGTGGGTGTAGGTATTGGGAAGGCAACCGAAGTAGGGAATGCAATAAAAAAAGCGGTAAACAATGCAAAAAAAAATTTAATTTCGATTCCATTAACAAAAACCTATACAATTCCACATATTGTCTTAGGAGTCCATGGAGCCTCTAAAGTTTTTATTAGGCCTGCTCCTTCAGGGACTGGTGTAATAGCTGGGAGTTCGATTAGAACTGTTTTAGAACTTGGTGGAGTTCGAAATATTTTTTCAAAACAATTGGGATCAAAAAACTTATTAAATAATGCTCAAGCTACAGTTATGGGATTAAAATCAATAAAGCCCCAAACAGAAATTCATTTACAACGACATGAACATCGTAGTTAACCCGTAATTTGTAATTACGACCCAAAATTAATTTAAAAATTTTTTATGAATTTACAATTAAGAAAAAAAACTTCATCAATAAAACAACGTTTCTTATTAACCGTTAGTCTACTGACAATTGTTCGGATTGGGAGTTTTATTCCTGTTCCCTATATAGATCATGAAACATTTGCAACTCTATTAAAATCAAATGATTCTTCGACAACAGAAGTTGCAGAAATTTTAAAAGTTTTTTCTGGGGGAGGACCCTCTTCTTTTGGTTTACTTAGTTTAGGAATTTTACCCTATATCAATGCATCTATTATTATACAACTATTAACAACTATAAATCCCTCTCTAAAAAAACTACAAAAAGAAGAGGGAGAATTTGGCCGCCGTAAAATAACTGATTATACTAGATATTTAACATTTTTTTGTGCAATTTTTGAGAGTATAGGTACAACTTATAGTTTTAGATCACTAATTTTTAATTGGAATTTCGGGATTGCTTTTCAAATTGTTTTAACATTAACCACTGGTTCAATGATTGTATTATGGTTTAGTGAATTAATAACAAAAGATGGTTTAGGTAATGGTTCTTCTCTTTTAATTTGTTTCAATATTGTTTCAAATTTACCGGACCAAATTCTAGAATTGGCTTTAATATTAAAAGGACAAAATATTTTTACAGTTTTATTACTTGCGAGTATATTTCTTTCAATTACTATTTGTTGTGTTATTATAAATGAAGCGGAACTAGAAATTAATGTATTATCTGCGAGCCAATTGTTAAGACAAGTCAACAAAAAATCTTTATGGGGAAAAAGTAAATTACCTTTGCGTGTTAATCAAACTGGTGTAATGCCTTTAGTGTTTACTTCTTCTGTTATGATTATACTATCATCTATTACAAAAGTAATTTTTGCTGAATTACAGCAATTAAAGATATTTACTTTTTTAAATTCAATTGGTGATCCCTTAATTGAAAATATTGGCAAAATATTTTTTTGGTTAACTTATAGTTTCCTTGTATTTTTCTTCACTTCTTTTTACTCTAAAATAGTATTGGATCCAAAGGATATAGCAAAAAACTTTAGAAAAAATTCCGTTACAATTCAAGGTATTCCTGCAGGTCTAGAAACAGAAAAATATTTATCCAGAACATTAAAACATTTAACACAAATTAACGCCATTTTTCTTATAAGTACGCTTTTATTATTAAATGGGTTAGATTATTTACTACCTATAAAAGTTTCACAGTTGAAGGGATTTGGTTTCACATCTCAATTAATTTTGGTTAATATCATTATAGATACAATCAGAAAAATATTTAGTTATTTAAGTGCAGAAGAAAATCTTTTAGATGGAGAAAGAAGTTAATAAAAAAAATAGTTTAACTAAAGGAAATAAAAAATATGAAAGTAAGACCATCGGTTAAAAAAATGTGTGAAAAATGTAGAATCATTAAACGACATGGTAGAGTGCAAGTAATTTGTGTTAATCCTAAACATAAACAACGACAGGGATAATTAAATATTATGATATTAAGGAGAAAATATTATGGTCCGATTTGTGGGTGTTGATTTACCAAGAAATAAAAAAGTTAAATATGCTTTAACAGCAATTTATGGGATTGGTTTATCTCGTGCCGAATATATTTTAAAGAAAGCTGGATTAATAAACGTTGAAGAAAAAGGATTAAGAACAGAAGACTTATCAGATCAAGAAATAAGTAGCTTAAGAAAAGTATTGGAGTCAGAATTTCAATTAGAAGGCGATTTAAGACGTTTAACAAATTTAAATATTAAAAGATTAATGGAAATTAGTTCGATAAGAGGTCGACGACATCGTGTAGGTTTACCTGTTAGAGGCCAACGTACTAGGACTAATGCTAGAACGAGACGGGGCAGTAAAAAAACAGTTGCAGGAAAGAAAAAATAAAAAAAAAAAGATAAATGGAAACAAAACTTTATGATAAAAAGGACGAAAAAAAAAGGTAAACATAATGTTATTACTGGTGTTGCTCATATAAAATCAACATTTAACAATAATATTATTACCATTACAGATTTAGATGGAAATACACTATCATGGGGTTCCGCAGGTAGTGCCGGTTTCAAAGGATCACGTAAAAGTACACCTTATGCGGCACAGCTTGCCGCGGAAAAAGCTACCGTTCAAGCTCGGGATTATGGGTTGAAAAAAGTGGAAGTAGTTATCAAAGGACAGGGCTCAGGACGGGAAACTGCAATTAGATCTTTATATAGCAATGGATTAGAAATTATTTCAATTACAGATATCACAGCAGTGCCATATAATGGATGTCGCCCACCTAAACGTAGACGTGTTTAAATGATTAAAGACCAAGGACTAAACTTTTTATGCTAGATCTTCAATTTGAATGTGTTGAATTAAACATAGAAACACCTACTGAATATTTTGGTCGTTTTGTTTTTAAGCCTTTAGATTTCGGGGAGGGAATTACTATTGGTAATATGTTGCGTCGTGTACTATTAAATGGTCTACCAGGTCTTTCGATTATAGGTGTTCGAATTGCCGGAGTAAATCATGAATTTTCCGCGATTCCCGGAGTTAGAGAAGACATTTTGGAACTAATTTTAAATTTAAAACAGGTTATTTTTAAAACAGAAAGTAGAGAGACTTGTTTTGGAAGGTTAAAAGTTCAAGGTCCTGCTATTGTTACCGCTAGTAGTTTACAATTACCGCAATATTTTGAAATAGTAAATCCATATTCATATTTAGCTACTATATCAGATAATTCGATATTAGAATTGGAAATAAAAATAGATTGGGGAAAAGGTTATACTTTAGCAAAAGATCAAAAAATAGAAGGGCCTGTTGATTTTTTAGCAATTGATTCGATTTTTATGCCAATTACTAAAACCAATTATTTTGTTGAACCTTTTTCTTCTGAAATCATTGTAACTAAAGAACAATTAATTTTAGATATTTGGACTAATGGTTCAATTACTCCCCAAGAGGCATTATCACAGGCAGCAAATATTTTAATCCAATGGTTGGAACCTATAAAAAATATAGATACTAATTTAAAAGAATCAAAAAAAAAAATTGAAACACAAAAAGAATCACAACAAAAAATTGAAATACAAACCGAGGAGACAAAGGATATATTGTTAGAAAATTTAAAATTATCTTCACGTTCATATAATGCTTTAAAGAGAGAAAATATAAATTCTCTTAATGACTTACAAAACTATTCTTTAACAAAATTAAAAAAAATCAAAAATTTTGGGAAGAAGTCTTTTCAAGAAGTTCAAAACCTATTAAAGAATCAATATGGTATTATATTGAAATAAATGCAAGGCAGACAAAATTACACCCTATCTATATATATAACCTGAGAATTTATAATGAAAGATACTTTTATTCCATCGAAAAGTTCTTTACAAAAAGAATGGTACATAATTGATGCAACAAACAAGTGTTTAGGTCGACTAGCTACAGAAATTGTATATATTTTAAGAGGAAAAAACAAAATTTTTTATAATCCTGCTCAGGATTTAGAACAAATCATAATAGTGATTAATAGTAGTAAAGTTTCTGTTACAGGAAAAAAATCTTTCCAAAAAGTTTATTTTCGTCATTCAGGTAGACCTGGTGGAGATACATTGGAAACCTTTAAAAATTTACAAAAACGTTTACCTGAACGGATTTTAGAGAAAGCTGTTAAAGGAATGTTACCTAAAAATAAATTAGGTCGTCGATTATTTAAAAATTTGAAAGTTTATAAAGGTAAAGACCATCCACATATTTCGCAACAACCAAAATTTATCAATATATAATATTAATAAGATCTTATGAATACTATAAAAATGGCTAATCAAACTATTTTTAGCATTGGACGAAGAAAAACTTCAACAGCAACAGTTACTTTAATACCAAGTACTCTAAAAGAATCAAGTTCTCTATTTGAAGTCAATGGAAAATTAGGAAAAGATTATTTTCAATCTAATTTTGGCTATTTAAAGCAAATTTATTTACCTTTAGACATACTTGAATTAAACAAAGATTATCAAATTATAGCATCTGTTAAAGGAGGTGGTCTTACTAGTCAATCTGAAGCCATTAAATTAGCAATAGCTAAGGCTTTATCTACATTAGAAAAAAGTAATTTTCGTCCCAGATTAAAACGTGAAGGGTTACTAACAAGAGATGCACGAATTAAAGAACGTCGTAAATATGGTTTGAAAAAAGCCAGAAAAGCTTCCCAATATTCAAAACGTTAATTACATTTATTTATTTATTTATGCCAAAGAAAAATATACATCCTAAATGGTTTCCAAATACTAAAGTTTTTTGTGACGGACAATTAATTATGACTGTGGGTTCAACCAGACCAGAATTACATATAGATATTTGGTCTGGGAATCATCCTTTTTATACGGGATCGCAAAGAATAATTGATACCGAAGGTCGAGTTCAACGGTTTTTTAGAAAGTATAATTTAAACGAATCCAAATAAAAAACTTTATCTTAAAAATTATTAATTCACAAATTTTTTATGCCTACAATACAACAATTAGTTCGAACAACTCGCAAAAAAGTTCAAACACGGACAAAATCCCCTGCATTAAAAAACTGTCCTCAGCGTCGCGGAGTATGTACACGAGTCTACACTATTACTCCAAAAAAACCTAATTCTGCTATAAGAAAAGTTGCTAGAGTACGATTAACATCTGGATTTGAAGTAACAGCTTATATACCAGGAATTGGGCATAATTTACAAGAACATTCAGTTGTATTACTACGGGGTGGAAGAGTTAAAGATTTACCTGGAGTACGATATCATGTTGTACGAGGAACGCTTGATAGTATTGGTGTAAAAGATAGACGTCAGCGTCGTTCAAAATATGGGACTAAAAAACCAAGAAAATAATTTAATTATCAATAGGGAGGATAAAGAAGAATCATTATGTCACGCCGTTCAAATAAAAAAAGAGAATTTCCCAAACCTGATCCAGTTTATAATAGTTTTTTAGTAAGTTTATTTACATCAAAGATATTAAAAAATGGTAAAAAAACTTTAGCAACACGAATTATTGAAGAAACCTTTAGTATAATACAACAACGAACTAGTGAGGAACCGTTAAAAATTTTTGAGCGTGCTGTAAAAAATGTTTGCCCATCTTTACAAGTAAAAGCAAAGCGTGTTGGGGGGTCAACCTATCAAGTGCCTAAAGAAGTAAATAAGTTTAAAGGAATAAATCTAGCCTTATGTTGGATAATAAGATTTGCTCGAAATCGATCCGGTCCAACAATCGCAATAAAATTGGCCAATGAAATTATAGAGGCTTCAAAAGGTAGCGGTAATTCTATTCGAAAGAAAGAAGAAACACATCGAATGGCAAAATCTAATAAAGCATTTGCACATTTTCGCTCATAAATTTAATTTTTTTAGACTCGCCAAAAGTATTATATGAATTAACTTAAAGGAATAATTTTAAATGGCTCGTGAAAAATTTGAACGTACAAAACCCCATGTTAACATTGGAACAATTGGGCATGTTGATCATGGTAAAACAACATTAACAGCCGCTATAACTGCAACGTTAGCATTAGGAGGATCTTCGGCAGCTAAAAAATATGAAGATATTGATGCTGCTCCAGAAGAACGTGCAAGAGGAATTACAATAAATACCGCACATGTTGAATATGAAACAGATATAAGACATTATGCTCATGTGGATTGTCCCGGACATGCTGACTATGTAAAAAATATGATTACTGGAGCGGCTCAAATGGATGGTGCTATATTAGTTGTTTCAGCGGCAGATGGACCTATGCCTCAAACGCGCGAACATATACTACTTTCAAAACAAGTTGGAGTACCACACATTGTAGTCTTCTTAAATAAAGAAGATCAAGTAGATGATGCTGAATTATTAGAATTAGTTGAATTAGAAGTACGAGAACTTTTATCAGACTATGATTTTCCTGGCGATGATATTCCTATTGTAGCAGGTTCTGCTTTACAAGCCTTAGAAATAATTACTACAGAGCCAAATCTAAAAAAAGGTGATAACAAATGGGTTGATAAAATTTATTCTTTGATGGATGCTATCGATGATTATATTCCGACGCCTAAACGTGATATAGAAAAAACATTTTTAATGGCTATAGAAGACGTTTTTTCAATTACTGGCCGAGGAACCGTAGCAACTGGTAGAATTGAACGTGGAGTTGTTAAAGTAGGAGAAACTGTTGAATTAGTTGGTCTTGGAAATACACGTTCAACAATTGTGACAGGTGTCGAAATGTTCCAAAAAACATTGGAAGAAGGTTTTGCTGGAGATAATGTTGGTATTTTATTACGAGGAATTCAAAAAAATGAAATTGAACGAGGTATGGTATTAGCACAACCTGGTACTATTACCCCTCACACTAGTTTTGAATCTGAAGTATATATTCTCACAAAAGAAGAAGGTGGTCGTCATACCCCTTTCTTTTCAGGTTATCGTCCACAGTTCTATGTTAGAACAACCGATGTTACAGGTCAAATCAAAAGTTTTACGGCCGATGATGGTTCAGATGTAGAAATGGTAATGCCAGGTGATAGAATTAAAATGAATGCTGAATTAATAGCGGCGATTGCAATTGAGGAAGGTATGCGCTTTGCTATTCGTGAGGGCGGTCGTACTATTGGTGCAGGGGTAGTCTCTAAAATTACTTCTTAAATGCTGTTCTATATATTATAATCAAGAATTAATTTTTATGAAAAAACAAAAAATACGTATTGTATTAGAATCATTTAATTATAAACTTTTAACTGAATCATCTAAAACTATTAGATATAAACTTCTTTCAGAAAGAGAAGCTTTAAATTTTAAAGGACCCATCTTTTTACCCACAAAAAAAAGAATTTATTGTGTATTACGATCACCTCATGTTAATAAAGATTCAAGAGAACAATTTGAAATTCGACGATATAAAACAATTTTAGACGTTTATTGTGAACAGAATTCATCTAAATTCTATAGGAAACTTTTAGACATGGATTTTCAGCCTGGTGTATTAGGCAAAATATTAACAAGAAAAATAAAAATAACTTGACCCTTTAATAATTTGTGTTTGTATAGAGTAAGAGTCAGAAATATTCTGGCTCTTACTCTATACAAACACAAATTATTAAGTAGTTCTCTAATTAATAATTTTGAAATTTCATAATAGAAAACATATATGATAATTGTTTAATCATATAAATCATCTTCAACATCGGGAACAATCTTACAATCCGATTTTGGATAAGCAACACAAGTTAAAATAAACCCTTTAGCAATTTGATCCTCCTCTAAAAATGATTGATCTGCTTGATCCACTTCACCACTTAGTAATTTTCCCGCACATGTTGAACAAGCGCCCGCTCGACAAGAATATGGTAAATCAATACCTTCTTCTTCTGCCGCATCGAGAATATATGTATCTTCGGCACATTCAAAATTTCCTTTAATTCCTTTTTCTTCATTTATGACTTCAATATTATACATAGTGTGGCTTTATAAATTATAGATTTTACAAAAAAAAATTCGTAATGAACACTTAAGATTAAGCTATATTACTCGTAGAGTAAGTTAGACTATAAATTCAACAATGTCAAGTTGAACTTTACTTAATTTATTGTTATTCCAAGAGTCCCTTCTGTCCTTCTTCTCTTCTATTGAAATCTAAACAAAATATACACTATTATATAGATATGTAATCATTTATAGTAAAAAAGTCAAAACCTTTTACAAGATATAGGAGCTCAAAAAATGGCACTACCATGGTATCGTGTTCATACGGTTGTTCTTAATGATCCAGGTCGTCTAATTGCTGTTCATTTAATGCATACTGCATTAGTAGCAGGTTGGGCAGGTTCCATGACATTATATGAATTAGCAATTTTTGATCCCTCAGATCCCGTTTTAAATCCAATGTGGCGTCAAGGAATGTTTGTTATGCCTTTTATTTCAAGACTCGGTGTTACGGATTCCTGGGGGGGTTGGAGTATTACAGGTGAAAGTATTTCCAATCCTGGGTTATGGAGCTTTGAAGGAGTAGCATTAACTCACATCGTTTTATCAGGTCTTTGTTTTTTAGCAGCAATTTGGCATTGGGTTTATTGGGATCTTGAATTATTCCGTGATCCTAGAACAGGAGAACCCGCATTAGATTTACCCAAAATTTTTGGAATTCATTTATTTTTATCGGGACTATTATGTTTCGGATTTGGTGCCTTTCATGTAACTGGTTTATTTGGTCCAGGAATTTGGGTTTCCGATGCTTATGGTGTCACAGGTAAAGTACAGCCGGTTGCTCCTGCGTGGGGTCCCGAAGGTTTTAATCCATTCAACCCGGGTGGAATTGCAGCACATCATATTGCTGCTGGGACGTTTGGTATATTAGCAGGTGTCTTTCATTTAACAGTTCGTCCTCCACAACGGTTATATAGAGCACTGCGTATGGGTAACATTGAAACTGTGCTTTCAAGTAGTATTTCGGCTGTCTTCTTTGCAGCTTTTGTGACGTCAGGAACAATGTGGTATGGTTCTGCAACAACACCAATTGAATTATTTGGACCAACTCGTTATCAATGGGATAGTGGTTATTTTCAGCAGGAAATTGAACGCCGTGTCGAACTTTCATTAAATGAAAATTTATCTGAAAGTGAAGCGTGGGCACGTATCCCAGATAAATTAGCATTTTATGATTATATCGGTAATAATCCTGCTAAGGGTGGTTTATTTCGTGCTGGTCCAATGGATAAAGGAGATGGTATTGCAGAGGCATGGTTAGGACACCCAATCTTTCGTGACCGTGAAGGCCGAGAATTATCGGTTCGTCGTATGCCGGCCTTTTTTGAAACCTTTCCTGTAATTTTAGTCGATAATGATGGAATAATTCGAGCAGATATTCCTTTTCGAAGAGCTGAATCTAAATATAGTATTGAACAAGTTGGTGTGACAGTAAGTTTCTATGGTGGTAAATTAAATGGTCAATCATTTAAAGATGCGCCAACAGTAAAGAAATTTGCTCGAAAAGCACAATTAGGAGAAGTTTTTGAATTTGATCGAACAAGTTTAGAATCGGATGGTGTTTTTAGAAGTAGCCCACGTGGTTGGTATACTTTTGGACATTTAAATTTTGCTTTATTATTCTTCTTAGGTCATTTGTGGCATGGTTCACGTACAATCTTTCGTGATGTATTTACAGGTATTGGTTCAGAAGTTACTGAGCAAGTTGAATTTGGTGCTTTCCAAAAACTAGGTGATGAAACAACTCGTAAACAAGGCATAGTGTAGTGTAATATATTTTTATTGACTTTTAAGGAGCAAACCATGGAAGCGTTAGTTTATACATTTTTATTGATTGGAACTTTAATGGTTCTATTTTTCGCTGTTTTTTTTCGTGAACCACCTAAAGTCTTAAAAAAATAAGATATAAATTTTATATCTTATTTTTTAAGAAGGTTAATCTTCATGTTCTTCAAAAGGATCTCTTAGATTTTTAGATGCAGGCCCAAATGCTATGTAAATTGAATAAGCTGTTATCCCTAATAATAAACTAGAAACAAAAATTACTAAAATTGTTGCGGTTTCCATATATTTCTCCTCTCTAAATTTTTACACAAATTAATCTACGAAAAAAAAATTTTTATATACTTAAATAATATCTACTAAATTATGACTTTACGAACTCGACTTGGGGAAATACTAAGCCCCCTTAATTCTGAATATGGTAAAGTAGCCCCTGGTTGGGGAACAACACCAATTATGGGTGTTTTTATGCTACTCTTTTTTATTTTCTTATTAATTATTTTACAAATATACAACTCATCATTAATTATTGAAAACGTAGACGTTGATTGGCAAAGTTTAGGTATCTAAAATTAAAATTAAATTACTATTAAAGTTACAAAATAGTAATTTAATTTTACATGACGTTAAAGTTATTTAATAAAATTTATACAAGAATTTCTTCTTTCTTCTTAATAGTATCTTTTTTATTGACATATTCTATCACCTTTACTGTTGTTTTTTTACGTGAGCTTTTTCTAAAAAGACGTTTCTGTCTTATGTGCGGTAGTCTAGTGTATACTGAAATATAATTTTTAAATTCATTTCCTGCAATACTTTCTTCTTGCATTAGTATTTCAGATAAATGATCGAGAATTACACGGTTTATTTGTATTATTTCACCAGCAGAACTAAGACCTTCGACCAAAATATTGTAAATATCATTACTAATTTTAGTTGTAGTCTCAATAGAATATTCTGGGGCCGACTTAATATTTAGTTTACCACGTATAAAAATAGGACCATTATCACTTGGTGGTAGTAAAGCAAAAGGACCTAAACTTGACATTCCAAATCTTGTAACCATCACCCGTGCTACACTAGTTACTTGTGTAATATCATTACTGGCTCCACTAGTAAATTCCCTTTTTCCAACAGTAACGTTTTCTGCAGCTCGACCAGCTAATGTTCCTATAATTCTAGCAGTGAACTGTCCTCTAGTTAAAAGAGATTGTTTGCTTGGGCTAAACCAGGTTAATCCTTGAGCTTGTCCTCTAGGGACTAAAGTGACTTTCTCTACAATATTATGAGATTTTAATAAAGTACCGACTAAACCATGTCCAATTTCATGAAATGATACTATACGTTTACTTTTGCCATCGCCTAATAAAGTTCCTTCTAATCCTGCAATTATTCTTTCTATTGCGGTATTTATATGTTGTATTGTGATAGCTTCACTATTTGCACGTGCAGTTAAAATAGCAGCCTCATTAAGTAAATTTGCTAAATCCGCACCTGCAAATCCAGTCGTTCGTCTAGCAATAATTTTAAGTACTCTATCTGAACTAAATTTTTTATTTTTACTATGTACTTTCAAAATTTCTGTTCGGCCACGTAAGTCGGGTAAATTAAGACTAACTTGTCGATCAAATCGTCCAGGCCGCAAAAGGGCAGAATCTAAAATATCAGCTCGATTCGTTGCTGCAATTACAATAATTCCGGTATTTTGGTTGAAACCATCCATTTCCGTTAAAATTTGATTTAATGTTTGTTCCCTTTCATCATTTGTTCCTCCAACTCCAGTACCTCTCTTTCGACCAACGGCATCAATTTCATCAATAAATAAAATACATGGGGAATTTTGCTGGGCAATTTTAAATAGATCTCTCACTCGAGAAGCTCCAATACCCACAAACATTTCTACAAATTCAGAACCTGAAATACTAATAAATGGTACACCAGCTTCACCTGCAATAGCTTTTGCTAATAAAGTTTTACCTGTACCGGGTGGTCCAACTAAAATGACACCTTTTGGTGGATTAGCTCCAACTGCAGTAAAAAGTTGTGGTTGTTGTAAAAACGTAACAACTTCTTCAAATTCTTGTTTAGCCTCATCAATTCCAGCAACATCTTTAAAAAGAACACCTGTATTTGCATCTAATTGTATTTTAACTCGGGCTTTTCTAAAATTCATTAGTTGTCCTGGACCACCAAAACCACTAAAAAAATCATTATCTCCCCATTCATTTGAATTACTAAAATTTAATATTAAAGACATTAGACCTAGAATTAAGAGAGGAAAAACGAAGGCACCTATGACAGACCATAAAGTTTCATAACTAAAACTAGGGTGGACCGTAAAATCGGTTTTCAATTTTCTTAATTTTACAATTAAGTCAGATGGTGAAGGACCAAGAGGAAGCTCCACACGACTTTTCAGAGAATTTGTCCCAAATTCTGGATTGGCAATATCTACAATAGCAATTTGTTCATTCTCATAAAAATCAACTCTTTTTATCCTATCTTTTTCTAAGTATTCTTTAAATTTATCATATTCGATTGATTCTTTTATTTGCCGGTCTCTCCAATCAGCTAAATTAATTCCTAATTCAGCAATATTATCTCTCTTTAAATAGCCTATCAAAGATATTAAAAGTATATAAAAAACGACAGGTATATTCATATATTTATGTTTTCTCCTAATTATATTAAAATGATGACATGTACTATCTTAATAACATTCAGTTACAAAAAAAAGCAATTCTATTTATAATTTGATGTAATTATCTTTACAATTCAATGAAGTAGATGTAAGTAAAATATTGGTCCTAGAGCAATAGATAGGCTGTTAGGTTATTATTTTTACATTATATTCATTAGAAATGGGAATTGGGCTATAAACAATTAAACAATTTGTTGCAAAGACAAGATAGATAAATTTTTAAGAACAATTTGAGTATGTATATTAGTTAATTTCGGAATAATAGTTGAACAATGAATAACAGTGGAGTTAGATCTACTTAGTTATTGATTGCATTGTAGACTTTAGAAATAACTTATGACGATAGCAATTGGACAAACCCCGGAACGAGGTGTATTTGATCTTGTCGATGATTGGTTGAAGCGAGATCGTTTCGTATTTATTGGATGGTCAGGTCTCCTTTTATTTCCAACGGCATACTTAGCTTTAGGGGGCTGGTTAACAGGAACAACTTTTGTAACCTCTTGGTATACCCATGGTCTAGCTTCTTCTTATTTAGAAGGATGTAACTTCCTAACTGCTGCAGTTTCTAGTCCAGCGAATAGTATGGGCCATTCTTTATTACTTTTATGGGGTCCTGAAGCCCAAGGTAATTTTACAAGATGGTGTCAAATAGGTGGACTATGGACTTTTGTAGCATTACATGGCGCGTTCGGTTTAATAGGTTTTTGTTTACGTCAATTTGAGATTGCTCGTTTAGTGGGTATTCGTCCTTATAATGCTATAGCATTTTCTGGACCAATTTCTATTTTTGTTTCTGTCTTTTTATTATATCCATTAGGTCAAGCGAGTTGGTTCTTTGCTCCAAGTTTTGGAGTAGCAGCTATTTTTCGATTCCTACTATTTTTACAAGGTTTCCATAACTGGACATTAAATCCATTCCATATGATGGGTGTTGCTGGTATTTTAGGTGGTGCATTATTATGTGCCATTCATGGGGCTACTGTAGAAAATACATTATTTGAAGATGGTGATGCAGCAAATACATTTCGTGCGTTTACACCTACACAATCAGAAGAGACTTATTCAATGGTAACTGCAAATCGTTTTTGGTCACAAATATTTGGAGTTGCCTTCTCTAATAAACGTTGGTTACATTTCTTCATGTTATTTGTACCTGTTACTGGATTATGGACAAGTGCAATTGGTATTGTAGGTCTTGCTTTAAACCTACGTGCATATGATTTCGTTTCTCAAGAACTTCGGGCAGCTGAAGATCCTGAATTTGAGACGTTCTATACTAAAAATATTTTATTAAATGAAGGTATCCGTGCTTGGATGGCAGCACAAGATCAGCCACATGAAAACTTTGTATTCCCTGAGGAGGTTTTACCACGTGGAAACGCCCTTTAATAATGTAGCAGGTAGAGATATTGAATCTACAGGTTTTGCTTGGTGGTCTGGTAATGCTCGTCTTATTAATGTTTCTGGAAAATTATTAGGGGCTCATGTTGCCCATGCGGGAATTATGGTATTTTGGACAGGAGCTATGACGTTATTTGAAGTATCTCACTTTATTCCAGAAAAACCTTTGTACGAACAAGGTTTCATTCTAATTCCTCATTTGGCAACACTGGGATGGGGTGTTGCTCCGGGTGGTGAAATTGTAAATACTTATCCTTATTTTGTTGTTGGTGTTTTACATTTAATATCTTCGGCGGTACTTGGTTTTGGTGGTATTTACCATTCCTTAATTGGACCTGATACATTAGAAGAATCATTTCCATTCTTTGGTTACGATTGGCGTGATAAAAATAAAATGACTACTATTTTAGGCATACATTTGGTCTTATTAGGCTTAGGTTCATTTTTACTTGTTATCAAAGCTATGTTTGTCGGTGGTTTATATGATACATGGGCTCCAGGTGGTGGTGATGTTCGTGTTGTAACAAGTCCAACTTTAAATCCATTAGTAATTTTTGGTTATGTATTAAAATCGCCTTTTGGTGGTGATGGTTGGATTGTATCGATAGATAATTTAGAAGATCTAGTAGGTGGACATATTTGGGTTGGTATACTTTGTTGTTTTGGTGGTATTTGGCATATAACAACAAAGCCATTCTCATGGGCACGAAGAGCTTTTGTTTGGTCAGGAGAAGCCTATTTATCTTACAGTTTAGCAGCTTTATCTGTTATGGGTTTAACAGCTTCTATTTTTGTGTGGTATAATAACACAGCATATCCAAGTGAATTTTTTGGACCTACAGGTCCTGAAGCTTCGCAATCTCAAGCTTTTACATTTTTAGTCCGTGATCAACGCCTAGGTGCTAATGTTGCTTCGGCTCAGGGTCCAACAGGTTTAGGTAAATACTTAATGCGTTCACCTAGTGGTGAAATCATTTTTGGTGGAGAAACGATGCGTTTTTGGGATTTACGTGCTCCCTGGGTAGAACCCTTACGTGGACCAAATGGTTTAGATATAAACAAAATTAGAAATGATATTCAACCTTGGCAAGAACGTCGAGCTGCCGAATATATGACTCACGCACCATTAGGATCTTTAAATTCTGTAGGAGGAGTTGCTACTGAAATTAATTCAGTTAATTATGTTTCACCTCGTTCATGGTTAACAACTTCACACTTTTTCTTAGGTTTCTTTTTATTAGTAGGTCATTGGTGGCATTCAGGTAGAGCTAGAGCTGCTGCTGCTGGTTTTGAAAAAGGTATTAATAGAGAGACTGAAGCAGTTTTATCTATGCGTCCAATTGATTAATAATTACATTAAAATAATTAATCTAATGTAATTATTAATTACATTAGATTGTTTATTAAATAAACAATATTTTTTCGTGTTATTATTTCAATAAAAATAATTATTAGTAATACAACCATTGCTAATCGACCATTTATAATTTCTCCATATTTGTGAAAACCAAAAATTTCTGGTATATAATCTTTACGTTTTTCCGTCGTTATCATAATTTTATTAAGTTATTTTTGTTAGTTTTTAGAAACAGTTGATTTTTATTTTAATTTCGTAATATAATAACTACAAGAGAATTGCTATATTCTCAAATATATACATTAATTTTTTATTATTAAAATTTATGACTACACATGAAATAATTATTACAGCATTAAATGCTGTCCTTGATACGACATTATATATTTTAAAAAGTTACTATTGGATAATGAATGCTAGAATGGTTTTATATTGGTTTCCAAACGTGAATCCATATATATCACCTTTATACATTCTTACTGCAGTAACAACCCCTTATATTGAATCATTTGAAGGAGCATTCCCAAAATTATTAGGTATAGATACGTCGTTATTAGTTGCTTTCATATTCTTAGAGTGGGCAATTGTAACTGTTGGTTCAATTAGATTTATATAATAAATTGTATAAATCTAATTACTTTATAATCGAATAATATCAATTCAAATAAATTTATTATGTTAAAATTAAGATTAAAACGCTGTGGAAGAAAAAAACGACCATTTTATCGTATTGTAGTAATGAATAATAAAACTAAGCGAGATGGAAAAGCTATTGAACAATTAGGTTATTATAATCCAATAACTAAGACTTTTTCTCTAAATAGATTACGCACACTTGAAAGATTAGAACAGGGTGTAATTCCTACACAAGTTGTAAAAAATTTATTACAAAAAGCAGATATACAAATCGATAACTGAATATTTAATTTTATTAAAAATGAAAAAATTACAACCCAAATATGTTTTTGAAGTACTTTGGTCAGATATTAATATTGGCATTGCTATAAATAAATTCCAAACAAAATATGCTAATATACCAAGAACTAGTTTCTATTTTTGGCCAAATGAAGAGGCGTGGGAAATACTTAAAAATGACTTATACAACAAACCTTGGTTATCTATCAAAGACCGTATTGAAATTTTAAATAGTTTTCATTATATAATAAATTATTGGTTAGAAAATGTTACATTACATTCTATGGTTAATTCTAATAATTCTTATGTATACGTAAAATTTATTGGTTGTCTATATTCATAAAATTTATACACATAAACTATGAAAAAAATATCTAAACACTCAAAAAAATTTATAACGGATAAATTAAACTGTATTTTTTGTGTTATACAAGCGATTAATAGAAATTATTACCAATGTATTTTAGAAGCCGTTTCAAAATCGAATCTACATTTTAGTAATAATACCCAATTCTCAGAAATAGATTCGGATTTTCTTTATATTTTTCTTTTGTTAAAATTGAATTTTTATTACACACAAAGTTTTATTACATTTATTAAAAAAGTTAGAGTCAAAGTGAAGCATTCTAATTTTAGAATATTTTCCTATCGAAAGGACAAAATTATATTAGAAGATGAGGAATTAAGTTTAATTTTATTACAAGAATTTTTAAAAAATTTTACTTTTTATTCAAAAATCTTGAAGACAGAAGAAATGAAATTCTTTAAAAATTATTATAAGACTAATCATTATCCGTTTTATAATAAAGCGCTAAATAGTTTAAACTATTTAGAAGATTACTTTTTTTTATGAATTTCTGAAACTGGGGTGGTAGGATTCGAACCTACGAATGGCGGAGTCAAAGTCCGCTGCCTTACCACTTGGCTACACCCCACGAGAGTAAATAAAATACTAATTATTTTGTTTTGAGCTAGGAGGGATTCGAACCCCCGACACCGTGGTTCGTAGCCACGCGCTCTAGTCCACTGAGCTACAAGCCCTATCAATTCTACCGATTATCTTATGTTTTTTTAGATTTTATTACAACCTTTTTCCTTTGCAACTCTGTAAACAAGAAACTTGTAAATAAAATTCATTATTCTTTGAGTAACTTTAATTTTATATTAAGATAGTAACGTCTATTAATCTAGATGGCTATAATGGCTAATTTAAATAAATATTAATAATCTCTTTGTTAGGACTAATAATGAAAATTCTAAATATATTTTTTGTTACGTACTATATCAAGTAATATTCTTCTAGTTGTATTTATCAAAAATATCAGTTAAATTCCGTTTATAAATCAATTTAGTTATTAATTTAAGGCTATTAGTTTTTTTTTTATTTTCTTAATTTTTTAAATTTTTTATGGCTCACTATCGAGGTCCAAGATTACGTATAATAAGACAATTCGGTAGATTACCTGGTTTAAGTAGGAAAAAACCTAAAAATTTTAAAACTCCAGGTGAGCATGGCAAAAAGCAACAAAAAGGTAGAAAAAAGAATGAATCTACATATAAAGTTCGATTATTTGAGAAACAAAGGTTACGTTATAACTACTGTATAACTGAGAAACAATTATTAAGGTATGTTAAAGAAGCTAGAAGAAAAAAGGGTTTAACTGGGTTTTTACTAATGCAGCTTTTAGAAATGCGATTAGACAATATTGTTTTCCGATTAGGATTAGCACCAACTATTCCATCAGCCCGACAACTTGTTAGTCACAACCATTTTTTAGTAAATAATAAAACTGTTAATATAGCAAGTTTTCAATGTCAACCTGGTGATACGATAACAATAAAGACAAAAAACAAACTTAGAGAATTGATTAAAACTAATTTAAAATACAAAAACAATTTGATTAGACCAAAACACTTAGAATTTGATAAAAAACAATTGATTGCTAAAGTTAATAATTTAGTTGAAAGAAAAGATCTAAGTTTTAAAGTAAACGATTTATTAATCGTTGAATATTATTCACGTGTCGCTTAGAAGGGAAATTTTTCCTTCTAAGAAAAACGTGAATATCTAACTAAATAATTTTTTCTTCAAAATCAACTTCTTTTTCTTTTATTAAATCTTTTAATAATGGTAATTGTGTATCAGCCATAGTTGTCCATACATTATTACTTAATCGCATTTCAACATTACCTTTGGAAGGTTCAACCATTGGAAAACAATTTTCTTCTTCAACTACCATTACATTATATAATGTTGGCGTTTGAATTCTACGTCCCACCCTATAAATTACATGATATAAATAATGATGTGAATCAAGATGGTAATTTTCCATTTCATATGCATCTGCTAAAATATTAAAATCAGGAGCACCTCTACCACCCATATAAGAATGTGAATAACGACCACCATATAACTTTTCTTGCCATTGACGAACCATGCCCTGCCATTTATTATTAACAATTACAACTTGTACTGGTACTCGATATTGAACAAGAGTTCCTAATTCCGGTAAGCTCATTTGAAAACTTGCATCCCCAGTAATACATACAGCTCGTTTTTGAAGGATAAGTTTTCCTCTCCAGGTTAGACCAAAATTGCGTTCACGCATAGCTATTGCTGCTCCAAATGCTGCTGGTACACCATATCCCATTGTTCCTAATCCAGCACTTGATAACCAATGACGTGGTCTAACTTTAATATATTGAGCTGCCCACATTTGATGTTGACCAACATCTGTTGTTACGAAATCTTTTTTAACCCTTCTAGCAACTTCGCGTACAAGTTCTTGTGGTAAGATTTCATCACTAGTTCGAGGACGTTTAAAATATGGTATCATAAGTTCTTCAAACGTTAAGGGTTTCACAAGTGGGAATCTTAGTTTCCAATCCTCAATTTGGTCCATCCACCTTGTCCTTATGAATTTATACCAATTGTTGGATTCCTTATTTCGCATTATTATTTGTCGTAAAAAAAGTTTAACATCACCAACGCCACTAAAATGAACATCTCTGTTTTTTCCCTGCTCTGCAGCATCGATATCAATATGAATAATAAGTGCTTTACAAGCAAACTCTTCTAATTTACCCGTGACACGATCATCAAACCGGGCACCAACAGCCAATAATAAATCAGAACAAGTAATAGAGAAATTGGCGTAGGGTGTTCCATGCATACCTAACATTCCTAATGAAAAAACTTGATTCTCATTAAATGAAGCTTTTCCCATTAAAGTAGTTGTAACAGGAATAGAAAAAGTTCGGACGAAAATAGTTAATAATTTATGGGCTTTAGAACCAACGAGTCCTCCACCAATATAAAGAACAGGTCTTCTAGCAATACGTAATTCTTCTAAAATTTCAAAAAATAATCGATGTTGTTTTGCTCGCTTTAAAGCATTCGGTTTTAATTGTGCGTAAGGATTTTTTATACCAGAAAAATTATATTTATACCCAAGAACACTATCAATATGTTTTTGTAAAATGGGTCGATATTTCGTTATTTTGGCAAGCCCCATATTTTTTGGTATATCAATTAAAATAGGGCCAGGACGACCATTTTGAGCTATATAAAACGCTTCTGGAATAATAGTAAGTATATCCATAGCTCTTCTTATTACATAAGAATGCTTTACAATTGGCAAAGTAATACCATAAATATCAATTTCCTGAAAAGCATCCGTTCCTAGTAAATCTGCTGTAACCTGACCTGTTATTGCAATCATAGGAACGGAATCTAGATGTGCAGTTGCAATTCCCGTTACCAAATTAGTTGCTCCGGGTCCTGAGGTCGCAAAACAAACGCCAACTTTGCCCGTTGCACGGCTATAACCATCTGCAGCGTGAGCAGCAGACTGCTCATGTCGTACAAGATAATGAGTAATCATATTAAGATTTTCCCAAAAATATAATTCATCATATATAGGTAATATTGCCCCACCAGGATAACCAAAAACCGAATGTACTCCATTTCGAATTAAACTATCAAACAGTGCGAAAGCACCTGTTTTTTTTCGAATAAATATTGCATTAAAATTTGTAATAAAATTTTTGTCCCAAGAATCTAACTTCGATAATATTGGAAATTTTCGGTAAATTAATCTTGATAATTCTTTAAATGTAGCAACTTTTAAAGCATAAAGTCTTGCCTGTTCATTAATAACTGAAGATATGGTTAGTTTCACGATTGAACTGGGCTGTCTTAGTATAATAGCAGTCGTTGAACTCTTTATTTCATTCATAGTCATAGATTTAATTATAAGTTAATTGATTGAATTCAAGTTAAGCATCTGTTTAATCGTAAGAAAAATGAAAATACTGATTAAAATACAAACGAAAAAAATCAAATTTTTGTCTTTTGTATTCCCTATAGATCGAAGGAAAGGACTTATTAAAATTAAAATTAATCCTATAAGAGAAGAAAAAAAAAATTTGGGGAAACGTAATAAATTATTCCAAAAAACCATTTGTATGAATCCTAATATTTATATAATAAAACTTAATTGTGCGATGTAACATATATATAGTATACTATAAAGGATAGTATAAACAAAACTCTATTAAAAATTATTTCACGTATTAAAATTATGACATTACTTATTATTGGTGGAACAGGTACACTTGGCCGACAAATTGTTAGGAAAGCTTTAGAAAATGGTTTTCATGTTCGTTGCATTGTTCGAAATAAAAGAGCCGCTAATTTTTTACAAGAGTGGGGAGCGGAATTAGTTTATGGTGATTTAACTCTACCTGAAACATTGCCAATCTCTTTTCAAGGTGTTACTGCAATAATTGATGCATCTACAACGAAAGCCGAAGAAGAAACCAAATTGATTGAAGTCGATTGGTATGGTAAACTTATTTTAATAGAATTAGCGAAATATGTACATATACAACATTTTATTTTCTTATCAATTTTAAATGCTAAAGAATATCCATTTATATCGTTAATGCGAATGAAAGCCGGTATAGAAGATATAATACAAAATTGTGGGATGCCGTTTACTATTTTTAAATGTGCAGGCTTTTTTCAAGCTTTAATTAATCAATATGCTATACCTGTTTTAGAAAATAAAAATATTATAGTAACTAAACAATCTCCAAAAATTTCTTATATTGATACTCAAGACGCAGCAAAATTATGTATTAAAAGTTTATCTATTAAAGAGACAATAAATAAAACGTTTTTCCTTGGAAGTAATTTACCTTGGAATTCTGATCAAATTATTAGAGTTTGTGAATTATTATCGGGACAAAAAGCAAAAACTCAGGTTGTTCCAATTTTCTTCTTACGTTTATTAAGACAAATCACAGGATTTTTTGAATGGAGTTTGAAAATTAGTGAACGACTTGCATTCTTAGAAGTTTTGAATGGTAGACAAGAATTTTTTTCGTCTAACAATATAATATATGATATATTAGATATCGATCGAAATGAAATTATCGAATTAGACTCATATTTAATAGAATATTTTGAAATGATGTTAATTAATTTAGAAAATTTAACTGGGACTAAAGGAATAAACAGAGATTTACTTTTTTAAATTTTATAGGTATATGAATCATAGTATTTTTGTTATCAAAGTTATAGAGAATCCTATTCATGTAATCTATCCTAATAAACAAAAAGTTGTTGAAGTAATTGTTCAATTCGCTTCCCCACGTCGAAAGAACGATTTGGATCAATTAAGAATGGTAATATGGGGAAACTTAAGAGATGATTTTATGCAATATTATAGATTAAATGACTATCTGCTAGTAGAAGGCATAATTAGCTTACGCAATATTGCTTATAATAATAATAACAAAGAAGTTGAATTAACAATAAAAAGAATGTATCCCTATTTACTTAATGAAGAAGCATTATACGAAAAATTTCTAGATATTGATTAAATAAGCTATATTTTAATCAATATCTAGAAAGAACTTTATTAGATTAGTTTTATTATTAATCTTTAAAAGGAATAGAACGTTGTATAGTTATTTTGATTTCACATCCTTTAGGATTTGGTGTAGTATTCCAATAAAAAAAATGATTTGTTTTAATAAATCCTAATTTTTGAACTTGAGTTAGAACTTTCTCATAACAATAAGCTAAAGTTAGTGCTCTAAGATATAAATAAAAATTTTCACCTTGTTTTAATTTTCGAAAAAAAGTATCTTGACTCAATACTTCATTCAATTCAAAACAAAGAGCATATTTTTTATCTTTCATATTCCATAAAATAGCAATATCTCGAGTCTCTAAAAACTGTTTTAAGATTGTAGTCTGACTTTTTGTTGATTCAATAAGATTCTTCTTGAACCAGTTATGTTCTCTATTCCATAGGTAATTACTTTTATGTAATCCAGGAATATAAAAAATATCTTTATCCTTTGTATCAACCCAAGTTAATTCACTTTGTTTAAATTCCGAATGATGTTTTATAAACTTCGTTTTCGTTAGAAATAAGGACTTGTTTAATAATGAACTTTTAGTAATCTTGGTATCCATATTAAGCTGTGTTAAATGCGACATATCTACTCCCTATGTAATTTTCTTTGATTATCATAACTGAATTCTTGAAAAGAACATATTATCAAGAATTTTGGTTTCAAAATTGAGATATTCTCCAAATGTTAAATTATCTGAATAATAATAGATAAGTTTTCTTATATTATAATATCTGAACAGGATAAAAACTTAAAAAAATACTTTTCTATTTAATGTTTTCAGTTTATTTTAAAGTAATATTTCTTCTATTAGAAATGACTTTTAATAATTTTGTTGAAAATCAAGATCAGACTTGACTAATAAAAAACTTAGATCAATAAAAATTCAAACCTCCAAACTAATAATATATTATTCTCATACTATTAAAAAAAATTTTGCAAATTTAAGATTTTTTACTTGAAAAACGAAGATATTTTGGATCAAATTGTAATTTTGTTGAACCAATGGGACCATTCCGATGTTTCGCCAAAATTATTTCAATGGTATCTTTTTCTAAACTTTTTTTATTGTAATATTCATCTCTATAGAGCATTATAACGACGTCAGCATCTTGTTCAATCGAATTATGAACTAATAAATTATTGATCCAATAATTTGAAAATTTTTGTATTTCTAAATCATAAACTGTTGATAATGTTTTATAATTAATATTTATTATCTTATCCCAAGTTAATCTAGCAATATTGCTTTTCTTAGTATTAAAATAGCGCCTGATTAACATTTTTATACAGATAACATCATTAAGTTTTATTTCATCAATTCTTTTCCAACCATGTTCTGTTAACAATTGATGACTATTAGTAACATAGATAATATAACCTAAAATAGTTTCAACTCTATATATGGGTTTTTGTCCCGTTAATTTAATTTGCTCAATCCTTTGGGGCTCGACAGTCTTTCCATTCCAAGTTAAAGTTAAAAAAGAGTTTTGTCGAAATTTTTGGGAAACCTGATTCTTAAAAATTTTTTCGTAATCAAACGCTATGCAACCACTTTCGCGGAGATCCGATAAAATCGGACGTTTATTCATTCGAGTTTCAACTGTTCTACTTAATTGTGATAATACAATAATTGGAACATTTAAATCCCGAGCTAATTTCTTTAAAGATCGAGTTATTTTTGATAATTCCTGGACGCGATTATCAACTTTCGAAATTTCTTCCAATAGTTGTAAGTAATCAATTATAATCAAATCAATCGAAATCTGATGCTCATATTCTAATGTTCGGACTTTTAATTTCATTTCTCCTACAGACGTTGTAGGTGTATCATCAATATATAAGTTTAATTTTGATAAATTCTTAACAACTTTATTTATTTTATCCCATTCTGTTTGTTTTATTCTAGCTGATCGTAACCTAGTACTTGAAATTAAAACTTCAGAAGCCAAAAGTCTATATAATAATTGTTGGTGACTCATTTCTAATGAAAAAAAAAGAACGGCTTTATTTTGACTGGAAGCAATATTTTTAGCCAAATTAAATGCAAAAGCTGTTTTTCCCATAGATGGGCGCCCTGCAATAATAATTAAATCAGATTTATGGAATCCTTGAGTTATTGAATCTAGTTCTAAGAAAGAAGAGCTTAATCCAGGAACTACTGTAGTTTTTAAGCTTTCTTCCATTTCCTTTAGAATGTGTTCTAACCCTTCTTTAACGCTTATTAAGCGTTTCGTTTCTTCTTTTTCTGTAATTAAAAAAAATTGATGTTCAATTTTAGAAAAAATTTTTTCTAAAGGAATATTTGTTGAATATCCAGATTCAATAATTTCTTCTCCAAGTTCTATTAAAGATCGTCGTATATATTTTTCATAAATTAAAGCTATATATTCATCTAATTTACTTGATGTTATCAATTGATTTTTAAGATCTAAAATATAACTGAGGCCTCCAACTTCCAAAAGTAAAGCATTATTTTGTAACCACGTTGTTAACAGTATAAAATCAATAGTCATCCCTTTGGCATACAAAATTAAAAGTACTTTATAGATGATTTGGTGTTTTTCTATATAAAATGCTTCAATTGGTAATTTTTGATCGACAATCGAAATAGCTTCAGGAATTGATAGAATAGTTCCCAAAACCGCTTTCTCTGCTAGTAGATTATGAGGAAGTATATAATCTCTTTCGTGTAATGTGTTATTCATTATGAATTTTTTATTCAGATACAATTTTAATTTGTACGTTTGTACTAATGGTCGAATGTAAATTAACAGTAATATTATAAATTCCTAACTCCGTTATTTCGGGTACAACTATATCACTTTCTCTTAAATTAATACCCGTTTGATTTAGTATTAGAGTAAGAATTTCAGTCGATCGAATTTTTCCAAATATTCTTTTTTGTTTTGTTACACGTTTTTTAATAATAAATTCATTTATAGTATCTAAAATCTTTTTATTATTTTTAGCATTTATAATGAACTGTTCTTGATCTTGTTTTAATTGTTTTTGTTGAACTTTAAATTTTTCAATTAATGTTGGTGTGGCCAACTCTGCAAATTTCATAGGAATTAAATAATTCCTGACATAACCAGATTTCACATTGATTAAGTTACCTTTCCTACCTAAATTTGGTACATTTTCTTTTAGAAAAATTTGCATTTCTTTTTTTATTTTCTTTGTCATAATCTTTCTTTAGTCTAATAAATCAATATAGAGTAATATAGATAGTAGTATAAACGTAAAAAAGTTTCAATAAAAGACTAAATTGAACTTTTTTACATTTATATTAATTTAATTGTTTAAATTTTACTTAGGGAGTGATATATGTGTGCTTTCATTCAATTTATTAAAGGTAGTAATGAAATAGCAATTCCTCGGATAAATTTGACTCGCTCACTAGATGATAGTACGGGCACAGCAACTTTTTTATTTGATAATAATCTTAATTTATTGAGCGAAGAAATAAATAGAGACGAAAAAGAGATTACAGGAATGTATCTCATAGATGATGAAGGGATATTAATAACAAAAGATGTTATAACGAAATTTATTCAAGGAGGCCCAATGTTAATTCAAGCGATTTATATTATAAAAAGCCCTGTAGAATGGAATCGTTTCATGCGATTTATGGAACGATACGTAAAGAAAAATGGATTAATTTTTAAATGATATATTTTAATGGAAGATCAGTACTTTTGGAGAGTATAACTATAAAACTAAAACTTTTGTCAAGTTGCTGTTGCTATATATATAACATATCATAGCAATTTTATTATCTAATCTGTTTTTTAATAAATTTTATTTTTGTTAATTATGTATATGTCTTTAAAATGGATAAAAAAGTTAATTGGAATTAATGCCTTAACATTAGATTTTTTATCTGAAAAATTAACCTTAGCCGGATTTGAACTCGAAACGATTACTACGAAAAATATAGTTGAAGATAGAGATATAATTCTTGATGTTAGTTTTACAGCAAATAGAACTGATATATCAAATATTAAAGGATTAGTTAATGAAATTATGATTCTATTAACTAATCCTTCTTCTTACTATGGTAAATTAACTAAACCATTAACTAAACCGAGTGTGAGAAAAAAGGAGATATTAAATTATAGATTAGAATATAATTTCGATTCCTGTTTTATATCGACTTATATACCATGGGAACATATTATTCAAAAGACTTACTTTTTAAATAATCACTCAAATTCAATATATTCATCAAACTTTCCAAACTGTCACTTTTTATTTACCATTAAGGGTGAATCTAGAAAAATAAAAGATTCTCCAAATTGGATAAAAAAACGCTTATTGGCAATGAATATGACACCCGTAAATAATTTAATTGATACGATTAACTATATTTTGTTAGAAACAGGCCAAGTTTTTGTTCTGTATGATTTAAATGCATTAAAATTGTATACTAATACTTCAAAAGTCCTATTCGAAACGAAATTTGCTGAGGAAGAAAATATATTTTGGTTTACAACAAATGAGAAATTAAAATTATCAAAAGAGATATTACTTCTGGTTTTAAATAATAAACCGATTTCAATAGCAGGTTTAACACAAAATTATTTAACACAAATAACAAAAAAAACATCTAAAATTTTACTTCAAGCAAGTTTATTTAATCACAGACAAATTAGAAAATCATCCCAAATTTTAAATTTGCGTACGGAATCTTCTTTCAGACTAGAGAAACAATTTGATCCGAATTCATTAGAACAAGCCTATATTCGTTTAATGCATTTATATTGGGTACAAGAAGTTCAATTTAAAAACAATTTAATTCCAAATTTTAATTATTTTTCATATGACAAATTCTCCATATTTTCCTCTTATATAAAAAATATGAGATCCAAACTTAAAATAAATTCGACAAATATAAACAAATTATTGGGACCTTACAATGGTAACAAATATTTAAGTGAAAAACAAATTCTAGCTGCTTTAATTTCTTTAAATTTTCGTGTACTGAACAATCAAAAGGGAAGATTTACTATATTTGTACCTTTATCTCGACAATTAGATTTGGAAAGAGAAATTGATATTATTGAAGAAATAGGAAGAGTTAAGGGATTTAATAAATTTACTTCACACTTACCGAAACTTATAAGATCTGGTAAAATATCAAAACTAGAAAGATTAAAAAGACGATTAAAAAATTATTTTATCCATTTAGGATTCACAGAGACTTTACATTCAACACTAAGAATTCAAACGAATAGATATCAACCAAAAATAAAAAATCCGCTCTTGACTGAAAGTTCCTATTTAAGAGTAAATTTAATAGGTGAATTATTAGAAAAACGAAGTTATAATCAAAAACAAGATAACTCGATTTTACAGGCTTTTGAATTAGGACGAGTTTATAAATTATCTCCCACAAGAAAAATTATCGAAACTGATTTAATTAGCGGAATTTTTGGTGGGAAGCAATATAAGTTCAATTGGGAAAAATCTAACTCAGTGATTTATTGGTTTGAAGCGAAAGGACTAATAGAAGAAGTATTTCATAAATTAAATCTTTCTATAATTTGGAAAAAAAATTATTCTATAAAATCACGTATATTTCATCCTAATCGTATAGCGAATATAATATTGGGAAAAAAAGTTGTAGGAATTTTTGGACAAATTCACCCAAAAATTGCTCAAATTAAACAATTACATAAACAAACCTTTTTATTTGAATTTAATTTAGAAATAATAAAGAATTATTGGCAACCAAAGACATTATTGATTTTTAAACCATATAGTATTTATCCTTTAACATCTTGTGATATTAGTTGTATAGTAAAAGATACAATATTTTTTAATGTTATTAAAAAGGAAATCTATTTTCTAGGACAACCTTTTTTAAAATCAATAACTCTTTTTGATTACTATTCAAGAAACCCTATTCCAGAAGGATATCATAATTTAAGCTTCAATTTGCAATTTCAAGCAAGAAATAAAACTTTGACCAATCAGGAAATTAATCCTATCGTATTAAAAATAAAAAAGAATTTAGAAAAAAAGTTCGATATACTATTCTAGCGATAATTTAAAATTTTTTAATAGAGAGTTAGTATTATGAAAAATTTAATTCAAACCTCGACATTTGAATTCAATAAATTTGCTAAATTATTAGCAAAATATAATTATAAAGTAAAAAAGTATGATATTCTTGCGGGAATTGTTATCGGATTAGAAGAGAATTATGCATTAGTAGATTTGGGTTTAACTAGAGTAGCTTTATTACCAAGAACAGAAATATTTATAAAACCAACTTTAAAATTCACTCAAGTAATAAATATTAATTTTACTGGCGAATTTATGATTCTGAATATAAATCCGTTAAACAATCAAATTGTTGTATCCATGAATAAGGTACATATTTTACGTCGGTGGGAAAGAATAAAGCAAATGGATTTTTTGAATATGATTATTTATGGACGATTAAAAGAATCTTTACCCAAAGGTAGAATTATTGCATTTGAAGGACTAAAACTGTTTGCTCCCAATTCTCATATCCCTAAATATTATCGACGTAAAAAACAAAAAGATATTTTTTTACCTATGAAGTTTCTTGAATTAAAAGAAAGTATACACACAGTTAGTATTAGTTTAAAATTAGCCTTCTTAAGAAAACAACATAGTGTTTTCAAAACAGGTTCCATTTATATTGGTTGTATAACTTCAATTACATATTTTGGGATTTTTTTAAATATTTTTGGAGTCAAATGTTTATTGCATATATCCGAACTCTCTAATAGAAAAATTAGTAAAATAGATCTATTTTTTAGTATTGGTGATGAACTTAGAGTAAAAATAATTTATAAAAATGTAGAGGAAGGGAGAATTGCTGCTTCGATTAAGCGATTATAATTTATTTATCCACCTCCAACAACTGTTAATAATTGTAAAGTATTATTAGATTTAAGATGAATATTTTTAAATTTAAAAGAATTACAAATTCTTCCATCAAACTCGATAATTGTTAATTTTAATGGATAATTTAAAAATTTAGTTAATTCATAAATAGAACAAGGTTTAATAGAAAAAATTTGATATTTTTGATGATTTACTAAAACATTGTAAGAAAAAATTTTTATTGCCATAATCAAAATAAAATGTTTTGTTTTAAATAAATTATACACTATATTACAAATAGGCAGGCGAGTGTAGCCAAGTGGTTAAGGCAGTGGTTTGTGGTTCCGCCATTCGCGGGTTCAAATCCCGTCATTCGCCCTTTAAAAACAAACTAGCTACAAGTTAATTCTGATATTTAACTTGGATATTTTATAAATAATAATATACAAAGGTTATTATAAACTTTATTTAATTATTATTATTATTATTAACTTTAGGGATCACGTAGAGGATAAATTTAAAGTATCGTATCATTGATGATTATAACTATAATAGTATTGCTAGAGTTGACTTTTTGCTGATGTAGCTCAATTGGTAGAGCAACTGATTTGTAATCAGTAGGTTGGGGGTTCAAGTCCCTTCACCAGCTTAATATAAATATTTAACATGGAACTAGCCTATTCCTATCATGTACTTTACAAAAATACATTATAGGAATAGGCTAGTTCCATGTTAAATATTGGAGGGCGGTTAGCTCAGTGGTAGAGCGTCTGCCTTACAAGCAGAGGGTCACTGGTTCAAATCCAGTACCGCCCACTGGAATCCTAGTAATAATTTTATTATTTATTTAAAAGGGTTCATCGTCTAAAGGATTAGGACAGAAACCTTCTAAGTTTCTAATGTAGGTTCGAGTCCTACTGAGCCTAAGTATTTTAATATTTTAATTTAATTACATATTCGAGAGAATAAAGATCTGACAGAATAATGATATCTTCACTCTATTAAAATTACAATTCTTTTATTGCGTCCTTAGTTCAGTTGGTAGAACGTAGGTCTCCAAAACCTAATGTCGAGGGTTCAAATCCTTCAGGACGTGTATTTTAATAATTTTTATCCAATTTTTCGTTTAATTAATTTAGAAATTTCAATACATTTTAATAAATTTAAAAATTAATCTAATTATTATCTTTTACATTCAATATATAAAAATTATAGCCACAAAGAAATTAGGTCTATTATAATTAATGCCAAAAAAAATTACAACAATAATCAAATTAGCTTTACCTGCAGGTAAAGCTGTACCTGCTCCACCAGTAGGTCCAGCACTTAGTCAACATGGAGTTAATATTGCGGCCTTTTGTAAAGAGTATAATGCTAAAACCGCGGATAAGAAAGACTTAATTATACCTGTAGAAATTTCGGTATATGAAGATCGATCGTTTTCTATTGTGTTAAAAACTCCCCCTGCATCAGTCTTACTTACAAAGGCAACGAATATAAAAAGGGGTTCGTCAGAACCTAATAAACAAAGTGTAGCCTCAATTAGTAAACCTCAATTAGAAGAAATTGCTAAAATTAAATTGCCAGATTTAAATACAACTAAATTAGAAAGTGCTATAAAAATAATTGAAGGTACTGCAAAAAATATGGGAATTTCAATAATTGATTAAAAAAGTGTCTATGTAATTGTATTTATTGGAGAACATATATGAAAAAACTGACAAAAAGAAAAAAGGCTAATTTATTAAAAATTGAAGACAAATTATATGGACAGGAAGAAGCAATTAAATTGTTAAAAGAAACTGCAACAGCTACTTTTATTGAATCCGTTGAGGCTCATATATCCTTAAATATTGATCCAAAGTACAGTGACCAGCAATTACGAAGTACTTTAATCTTACCAAAAGGTACTGGTAAGACTAAGCGAATAGCATTATTAATTTCAGAAGAAATGAGATCATCTCTAAATAAAGAAATTGCAGATGTTGTTGGATCTGATGATTTGATAGAACAAATTTCCCAAGGTAATACTAATTTTGATATTTTAATTGCAACGCCTGATATGATGCCTAAATTAGCCAAACTAGGTAGAATTTTAGGACCAAAAGGTTTAATGCCGTCACCTAAAGCAGGGACGGTAACAAATACTATTGAATCGACAATACAGGATTTTAAAAAAGGAAAATTAGAATATAGAGCGGATAAAAGTGGAATAGTACATTTACTTTTTGGAAAAATTAATTTTTCTGAAACGGATTTATTACAAAATTTAAATGCAATATACAATTCTATTGAACAGAATAAACCTACAGGTGTAAAAGGCCAATACTTTAAAACATTTCACATTTGCACTACTATGGGTCCATCGATTGAGCTTAATATTACACTACTAAAAAATACCTAATGATTTGATTAGCGAAAAAATCTCTTAAGGATAAACGAATTGATTATCAATGTAACGAATAAAAAACAATATATGAGTGAAAAAATTTCCACAATAATTGAAGAAATAAAAATGTTAACATTACTAGAAGCATCAGAATTAGTGAAGGCAATTGAAGAAACATTTGATGTTGATGCTTCCACAGCGGGAGGTGGGGTTATGATGATGACTCCTCAAACAGCTTCAACAGAAATAGAAAATAAAGTAGAAGAAAAAACAGAATTTGATTTAAGTCTTGAAAAAGTTCCTGCAGATAAAAAAATAGCTGTCTTAAAAATTGTACGCTCAGTAACTGAATTAGGACTCAAAGAAGCTAAAGAATTAGTAGAAAGTGCTCCTAAAGTCGTAAAAGAAGCTTTACCTAAAGCAGCTGCGGAAGAGGCAAAGAAAAAATTGGAAGAGGCGGGTGCAACAGTCATCTTAAAATAAGAAATTTCATAAATTATATCATTTGCTTTATTCAAAACGTTGTAATCTTGTCTACATAAATAATTAAAAAAGGCTTAACTAAATATAAAGTTAGTTTTTTAGTTAAGCCTTTTTTAATTATGTTGTAGTGAGAGTTCAAATCTCTCCGTTCGTAACCCATGATTTACAATTGAATATTGCAACAATAGCAAACCTGTCATGTTATTACTATTTAATCTACAAACTATTAACATTGAAATAACTTAATAACAACAAGGAGTATTTTAAGATGTAAGATGAGTTGGGCTTTTAATAATATCTATATGTATTAAAAAACGACTATAGAATAGAACAGATAGTAGCGAATGGTACGTTACCGAGTAACAAAGTATACGTATTTTGGGGTACGACATCTATAGTCTTATCAATTAGGTCTTTTGTAACGATTCTCCAAGCGTCGGGTTTAATAGCTATATAGCTATAGGTTCTGGATTATGTGTAGGTGGAATATAAATCACTCAGGTTAAATCTTGAGTTGATCCTTTGTTAAGTTAATTTATTGCTATAGATACTGTTTTAAATATTTAACGTGTGTGATTGTATTACTTTTATAACAATACCTTTTTCTTGTTTTTTTATTTTTTGTTGACGTTAACAATTTTGTTATAACCCTTTCTAACAATTGATTAGGGTAATTTTTGAGGGTTATCTATTTAAATATTTAAATTATGACAAAAGATTTATTAACTATCTTGCTAATATATTACATTTGATGATATATATTCTGTTAAAAGAACGAGTATCCCTGGTAGCTCAGTGGTAGAGCAATCGGCTGTTAACCGATTGGTCGTAGGTTCGAATCCTACTTGGGGAGTTTTTAATTTTATTACTATATTTAATATAAGCGCAGTCGTTTTTTCTATAATTAACATATAAATCTATTATTGGACGAACAAAATCTTATATTATACACCTTGTTTCTACTAATTTTTTATTCGGATCGTCACATCATCGGTAGCATATTTTTCTTCTAATCCCAAATTGTTAAACAATTCTTTTATTTTGCTTACCCGTGGATCTCTAGAAAGTAAATAAAAAGCCAATTGTTCCCACTCAGTCAAGAGATTGTATTTATTTACATATAAAAACTTGATATATTTTACAACACAATTATTTGTCACCCATTTTGTTGCAAATAATTGTGTTGTAAATGTAGTAGTCTATATAATGATTTGGGTCCAGTATATTTCAAAAAGTTTGAAATTTTTGAAGGTCGCATGTTCCTCTAGAGTCTGTCTCTAGGATTTCTTTTATAGTTCTCACTTTTAAATTTCCTATTATATAGATAACATAAAGGATGTAATACACTATATGTAGTCTTTTTGTCAACCTCAAATTTAACTTATTTTTCGTTAAAATGTATTAATGCCTCAATATTATAAAATTATAACAATAGCATTTAAAATTGGCCTTAAAGATAGGAAAAACTTAATTTTATAGATAAATTTAGAGTTGTCAAATTGATTGTCCTACCAATAATCTACAATGAAAAATAAGTCTATTTTAATTAAAAGTATTAATAGATTAGTATTAATCTAATCTCAAAAAATATTTAATTTGACTTTTTACTATATATATATTGCTTTTTATTACTTATATACTCTACTATAGATATGTGTTAAGTTTTTGGTTTTAAAAACGATTTAAAGTTGAACTTAACTAAGATATCTATATACAAATTCTATTAAACTATTAAACTTATGAATAACGAAAATAAAACGTTAACTAAATTAGTAAATGAACCATACAAATATGGGTTTTCAACAAATATTGATACCGAAACACTACCACCAGGTTTAAACGAAGAGATCATAAAATTAATTGTTGCTAAAAAAAGTGAACCCGAATATATGCTCAATTTTCGATTAAGAAGCTTTAAAAAATGGAAAGAAATGGTATTGCCCCAATGGGCTCAAATATCGTTACCTGATATTGATTATCAATCCATGATATATTATTCAGCACCGAAACTAAAAAAGGAGTTAAATAGTCTGGATGAAGTTAACCCTGAACTTAAAGAAACTTTTGATAAACTTGGTATATCTTTAAATGAACAAAAACGTTTGACTAATGTTGCCATTGATGCAGTTTTTGACAGTGTGTCTATTGCAACAACATTTAAAGAGGAATTGGCAAAATATGGTGTTATTTTTTGTCCCATTTCTGAAGCAATTATTCAATATCCTGACTTAATAAAAAAATTTTTGGGAAGTGTTGTACCTTTTGGTGATAATTTTTTCGCCGCACTCAATTCAGCAGTATTTACTGATGGTTCGTTTTGTTACATACCAAAAAAATTAAAATGTCCATTAGAATTATCAACTTATTTTCGCATTAATAATAAAGAATCTGGTCAATTTGAACGAACTTTAATCGTTGCAGAAAAGGGTAGCTCTGTAAGTTACTTAGAAGGATGTACAGCACCCCAATATGATACAAATCAGTTACATGCTGCTATTGTTGAATTGATAGCTTTAGATAATGCTGAAATTAAATATTCTACTGTACAAAATTGGTATGCTGGAAACGAATTTGGGAAAGGGGGTATCTTTAATTTTGTTACAAAACGTGGATTATGTATTGGCAAAAATTCTAAAATTTCTTGGACACAAGTAGAGACAGGTTCTGCAATAACATGGAAATATCCAAGTTGTATATTATTAGGTAATGACTCCAAAGGTGAATTTTATTCTGTAGCACTAACTAATAATTATCAACAAGCGGATACCGGAACAAAAATGATTCATATTGGCTCTAATACGAGAAGTCAAATTATATCAAAAGGTATTTCTACAGGTCATTCATTTAATAGTTATCGTGGTCAAGTTAAAGTAGGTTCAAGAGCTTTGAATAGTCGAAATTTTTCTCAGTGTGACTCATTATTAATTGGGGATGATTCTCAAGCGAATACCTTCCCATATATACAAGTGAATAATTCAACTGCCCGAATTGAACATGAAGCTTCGACCTCGAAAATTGGAGAAGAACAGATTTTCTATTTTTTACAACGAGGAATTAATATCGAAGATGCTATTAGTTTAATTATTAGTGGATTCTGTCGTGTTGTATTCACGGAATTACCTATGGAATTTGCTTTAGAAGCAGATAAATTATTAAGTTTGAAATTAGAAGGGAGTGTAGGATGAGAAATAATAAAAGTTCTAGTAATAATATATTAGAAATAATAGATTTACATGCTAGTAGTAATAATGTGAAAATTTTAAAGGGAGTAAACCTAACTATAAAATATGGTGAGATTCATGCTATTATGGGAACTAATGGATCTGGAAAAAGTACACTTTCAAAAATTATAGCGGGCCACCCTAATTATAAAATTACTCATGGTAATATTATATTTAAAGGAGAAGATATTACAAATTGTGAACCAGAATACCGTTCTCATAAAGGAATTTTTTTAGGTTTCCAATATCCAATTGAAATTGATGGTGTTAGTAACGAAGATTTTCTTCGTCTAGCTTATAATGCCAAACAAAAGGCTTTAGGATTTAATCAAATCGATCCTATAGAATTCTCACAAATTCTTAAGAATAAAATGGATCTTGTCAAAATGGATGAAACTTTAATTTCTCGTAATGTTAATGAAGGATTTTCCGGAGGTGAAAAAAAGAGGAACGAAATTTTCCAATTTGCTTTACTGGATTCCATTTTTGGGATTTTGGATGAGACAGATTCTGGTTTAGATATTGATGCATTAAAATTGGTTTCAGAAGCAATAAATAATTTAATGAATGCTACTAAAAGTATTATTTTAATAACTCATTATAAGAGATTATTAGAATATATAAAACCAAATTATATTCATGTAATGCAAAATGGTAAGATTATTAAAACCGGTGATTCTAATTTAGCTCAACAATTAGAAGAAAAAGGTTATGAATGGCTTATTCAATCATAGGAAAGTTTATTTAGAAGCTTAAATTAATAAAAAAAGCTTTCAAGGGGAATCAAATTAAAGAATATAGTAGAATAATCAATAAAAGAAAGAGGATACTAGAAAGTAATATATTCTTGTATTATATTATATATATAGATGTTATTAATACTTTGAGACTTAATATTATATAGTTACCAAAATAGTAATAACATCTAAATTAAAATATTATTATCTAAAACTTTTTTTCATTAAAAAAAGTTTTAACTTTCAATAGTATTGATGACTAATCGAGATAACTGTTGTCGATGTCCTGATTTTCTTTTATACTTTTTCTTAGGTTTCATTTTAAAAACGACTAGTTTAGGTCCAAGAAAATGTTTTCCAACAGTTGCTTTAATTTTAAATTGATTTAAATAAGGCTGACCAATAAAAATACTTTCTTCTTTTTTCACAAAAAGAATCCGACGTATTTCTAGTGTTGAACCAGTTTTGATTGGAATTCGATTTATATTAATAAAATTTTTGGGTTCAATCCAATATTGGCGCCCACTTGCTTCAATAATAGCATAATCCATTTATAAAATATTAACTCCTAGAAAATAATGGACTTTTCAAATTTCTTAAAATGAAAAAATTCTAGGCAAATAAAAGTTAGATTACCAGTATGAGTCTTGGCATAAGTTATCTTCCCAAAAGGTCCCCCCTTAAGTATTTTCACTGTAGTAATGTTTCACTATTGAGTTCGATATGGTTCAATGTGGTTCCATTGCTCTTTAAACACCAAAACAAAAAATTTTTTATATGCTAGAAAAAAGTTCAAGTTTTCGATCTATTAGTGTATCTTAGCTTAATATATTACTATACTTCTACTTGATACCTATTTAACGGCTAGTCTCGCCGTGATCTTATTCGCTTACGCGATAAGAGGACTCATCTTGAGGTTGGCTTCCCACTTAGATGCTTTCAGCGGTTATCCTTTCCACACATAGCTACCCAGCGTTTACCATTGGCATGATAACTGGTACACAAGCGGTATGTTCTTCTCGGTCCTCTCGTACTAGAGAAGAATCCTCTCAATCCTCTAACGCCTACACCGGATATGGACCGAACTGTCTCACGACGTTCTGAACCCAGCTCACGTACCGCTTTCATGGGCGAACAGCCCAACCCTTGGGACGTACTACCGCCCCAGGATGCGATGAGCCGACATCGAGGTGCCAAACCTCCCCGTCGATGTGAACTCTTGGGGGAGATCAGCCTGTTATCCCTAGAGTAACTTTTATCCGTTGAGTGACGACTTTTCCACTCAATATCGCCAGATCACTAAGACCGACTTTCGTCTCTGTTCGACTTGTAAGTCTCACAGTCAAGCTTCCTTATGCCTTTACACTCTACGATCGATTTCTGACCGATCTGAGGAAACCTTTGTGCGCCTCCGTTACCTTTTAGGAGGCGACCGCCCCAGTCAAACTGCCCACCTGAAACTGTTCCCTGACCGGCTAACGATTCAAGGTTAGAGTTCTAGCTTTATCAGAGTGGTATCTCACTGATGGCTCCATCTATCCCACAAGATAAATATCTAAGCCTCCCACCTATACTGCGCAAATAAAGCCCAAAATCAATTTCAAGTTACAGTAAAGCTTCATAGGGTCTTTCTGTCCAGGTGCAGGTAGTCCGCATCTTCACAGACAAGTCTATTTCACCGAGTCCCTCTCCGAGACAGTGTCCAAATCGTTACGCCTTTCGTGCGGGTCGGAACTTACCCGACAAGGAATTTCGCTACCTTAGGACCGTTATAGTTACGGCCGCCGTTCACCGGGGCTTCGGTCATTAGCTTCATCCAGAGGATTAACCAACTTCTTTAACCTTCCGGCACTGGGCAGGCGTCAGCCCCCATACGTTGTTTTACAACTTAGCGGAGACCTGTGTTTTTGGTAAACAGTCGCTTGGACCTTGTTATTGCAACCTATACAGGTACCCCTTCTCCCGAAGTTACGGGGTCATTTTGCCGAGTTCCTTAGAGAGAGTTATCTCGCGCCCTTCGGTATGCTCTACCAACCCACCTGTGTCGGTTTACAGTACAGGTATTTTTTATTTATGACAGTGCAAGCTTTTCTTGGAAGCATAGCATCAATTACTTCAGTATCAACAGAATGACACCTCGTCATCACGGCTCAACTCGAAATATTTTCTCTATTTCTCAAAATCTCGCACGCTTAAACCAGTAACCAACATCTGGCTAATTTTAGCAATCTTCGTCCCTTGTTGTCAATAAAAACTAGTATAGGAATATTAACCCATTTTCCATCGACTACGCTTTTCAGCCTCGCCTTAGGTCCTGACTCACCCCCCGCGGACGAGCCTTCCGGAGGAAACCTTAGGTTTTCAGGGCATTGGATTCTCACCAATGTTTTCGCTACTCAAGCCGACATTCTCACTTCTGCTTAGTCCACGCCCGCTTACGCTAACGCTTCAATCAATAACAGAACGCTCCCCTACCGATAAAATTAAACTTCTATCTCACAGCTTCGGCAGATTACTTAGTCCCATTCATTTTCGGCGCAAGACTACTGGACCAGTGAGCTATTACGCACTCTTTAAAGGATTGCTGCTTCTAAGCAAACCTCCTGGTTGTTTAAGTTTTCCCACCTCCTTTTCCACTTAGCAATCATTTAGGGGCCTTAGCTGGTGATCTGGGCTGTTTCCCTCTTGACAATGGAGCTTATCCCCCATAGTCTTACTGATCAGCTATACACTTAGTATTCAGAGTTTGCCTCGATTTGGTACCGTATTACCAGCCCGCACCGAAACAGTGCTTTACCCCTAAGCTATAACACTGACCGCTGCGCCTAAACACATTTCGGGGAGAACCAGCTAGCTCCGAATTCGATTGGCATTTCACCCCTAACCACAGCTCATCCGCTGATTTTTCAACATCAGTCGGTTCGGACCTTCACTTAGTATTACCTAAGCTTCATCCTGGCCATGGTTAGATCATCCGGGTTCGGGTCCGTAATTAGTGACAAATGCTCTATTAAAGCTCGCTTTCACTATGGCTCCAGTATTCTATACTTTAACCTGCCACTAACTACAAGTCGCCGGCTCATTCTTCAACAGGCACGCAGGTAGACGTTAAAAGTCGTCCTTCTGCTGCTTGTAAGCTTACGGTTTCATGTTCTATTTCACTCCCCTCCCGGGGTTCTTTTCACCTTTCCCTCACGGTACTAGTCCACTATCGGTGATTCAGTAGTATTTAGCCTTACGAGGTGGTCCTCGCAGATTCACACGGAATTTCACGTGCTCCATGCTACTTGGGATACAATATGAATATTTTTCCGTTTTTAACTACAAGACTATCACTTTCTTTGGTTTAGTATTCCAACTAATTTGTCTAACGGATCTTTTTTCAGTCTAATTGTCCCACTACCCTTCTTAAAAAGTTTAGGCTGATCCCATTTCGCTCGCCGCTACTAAGGGAATCGTTTTTACTTTCTCTTCCTCTAGCTACTAAGATGTTTCAGTTCACTAGGTTCGCTCTATTCTATCTATGTATTCAATAGCTAGTCTAAAAAGTTTCCTCATTGGGACATCTCCGGATCAAAGCTTGTTTCCAACTCCCCGAAGCGTTTCGCCGGTAACCACGTCCTTCATCGCCTCTGAATCCCAAGGTATTCACCGTAAGCCCTTAGTTCCTTGAACTTAAAAAGCCTTATCTAGCATTAAAATTAGAACTCCAACCAGTGGAATTTTTGTGGAGATAAGCGGACTCGAACCGCTGACATTTGCCTTGCAAAGGCAACGCTCTACCAACTGAGCTATACCCCCAACTGGGCCATCCTAGATTTGAACCAGGGACCTCACCCTTATCAGGGGTGCGCTCTAACCAACTGAGCTAATAGCCCTTTTTTCATAAAAAATTTTACCAACCATTTTATTTTTTAAGGAGGTAATCCAGCCGCACGTTCCCGTACGGCTACCTTGTTACGACTTCACCCTAGTTACCAGCTCTACCTTAGGTGCCTCCCTCCAAATGGTTAGAATAACAACTTCGGGTATAGCCGACTTCCATGGTGTGACGGGCGGTGTGTACAAGGCCCGGGAACGGATTCACCGCTGTGTAGCTGACCAGCGATTACTAGCGATTCCATCTTCATAGAGGCGAGTTGCAGCCTCTAATTCGAACTTAGAGCAAGTTTAGAGATTAGCTTATCTTCACAGATTTGCAACTTTTTGTCTTGCCCAATGTAGCACGTGTGTAGCCCAGGATGTAAGGGGCATGATGACTTGACGTCGTCCTCACCTTCCTCCGGTTTATAACCGGCAGTCTTTCAAGATCCTTTTAAAAAGCAACAAGAAACAAGGGTTGCGCTCGTTGCGGGACTTAACCCAACATCTCACGACACGAGCTGACGACAGCCATGCACCACCTGTGTACGTGTCCCCTAAGGTACTCTTCTTTTTCAAGAAGATTCACGTCATTCAAACCCTGGTAAGGTTCTTCGCGTTGCATCGAATTAAACCACATGCTCCACCGCTTGTGCGGGCCCCCGTCAATTCCTTTGAGTTTCACTCTTGCGAGCATACTTCCCAGGCGGGATACTTAACGCGTTAGCTATGATACTGCATGGGTTGATACACACAACATCTAGTATCCATCGTTTACAGCTAGGACTACTGGGGTATCTAATCCCATTTGCTCCCCTAGCTTTCGTCTCTCAGTGTCAGTAATGACCCAGTGGAGTGCCTTCGCCATCGGCGGTCTTTCCAATCTCTACGCATTTCACCGCTCCACTGGAAATTCCCTCTACCCCTATCATACTCAAGTCTGATAGTTTCTATTACATTCTTGAAGTTAAGCTTCAAACTTTAATAATAGACTTACCAAACCACCTACAGACGCTTTACGCCCAGTGATTCCGGATAACACTTGCATCCTCCGTATTACCGCGGCTGCTGGCACGGAGTTAGCCGATGCTTATTCGTCAAGTAAACGTCAGAACTTCCTCCTTGACAAAAGAGGTTTACAACCCGCAGGCCTTCTTTCCCTCACGCGGTATTGCTCTGTCAGGCTTTCGCCCATTGCAGAAAATTCCCCACTGCTGCCTCCCGTAGGAGTCTGGACCGTGTCTCAGTTCCAGTGTGGCTGATCATCCTCTCAAACCAGCTACTGATCGTCGCCTTGGTAGGCTTTTACCCCACCAACGAGCTAATCAGACGCAAGCTTTTCTCTAGGCGAATTGCTTCTTTAACAAAAAGGTATTATGGGGCATTAGCAGTCGTTTCCAACAGTTATTCCCCACCTAGAGGTAAATACTCACGCGTTACGCACCCGTCCGCCACTCAAGTTAAAAACTTTCGTACGACTTGCATGTGTTAGGCATACCGCCAGCGTTCATCCTGAGCCAGGATCAAACTCTCAATAGTTTCCTGAATCAATAAATTCTATTCTTTAAGAATGGTAATATAAATTTTTTTAATCACTATTCTTAAAGAATAGAGTAGGTTTTACCCTGTTTTAAGGGTACTGTAAGGGATTAGCTTATGTCAATGTCTAAAAAATTTAAACTTATGGATAAACCCTGAACTAGTTCGAAGTACAATCCATAAGTTTAATCTGGTGAAAATTTTTTACTTTATTAATCCTGATAAAAATTA